TATAGTCTTTCACCAAAACCATTTAATAAAATCAACACTCCTCCAACAACATTCAATATAGAAACCACAACAACAACTACTTTCCTAGCCACGGCATCTAATTCCCCACTATTATTTTTAAAAAAGTTTAAAAAGAAAGAGAAAAATAATCTCAAGTAATAAAATAAGCTCATGAGTGACCCCAAAATTAACAAAAAAAGAATAAACGAAAATGGCCCTCTACTACCAACGTATACTACCAACCACTTAGATACAAAACCTAAAAGAGGAGGCAAACCAGATAAAGAAAGTAAAAGCAACATAATCACCAACTGGTAAACCTTAAAGTGCTTTAGCCTCCTAACATCTTTTATAGCCCTAGAATCTCTTAGCCACAAACCTATAAATAAGGATAGCGTAATACCTAAATAAATAAACAGGTATAACTTTATACATCACTCCCTATGTAATATAGCAAAAATCATTCACCCTAGATGCCCAATAGACGAATAAGCAAGAAGAGCCCGAATTTGTGTTTGGTTTAATCCTCCTATACCACCAACTAAAGTCCTTCCCGCGCTCATAATACAAAACAAAAAGAGAAATTTCTTCATCTCCCCTAACTCGCACAACGACAAAAGTAAAAACAACGGAGCTAATTTCTGCCAAGTTGCCAATAATATACACGAAATCCAAGAAAGACCAGCCATCACCCTTGGTACCCAATAATGAAAAGGAAATACTCCTAATTTCACAGACAAACCTCTTACCAAAACACAAAGACCGAACCTACCAGCTCCGCTTCCCAAAATCATATCTCATCTAAAAGAAGTCCTAAATCTCAAAAGACTCCCAAAAATCAATAAACTAGACCCCAGCGCCTGAATGATAAAATACTTAACAGCAGACTCCCTCTCAGAAATCTTCTTCTGATAAATCAACATCGGCAAAAACCCGATCAAATTTATTTCTAAACCCGCCCAGATACCTAACCAATGCACAGAAGAAAGAGACAATATAGTCCCAAACCCTATCACAAACAAAAATATCAACCCAAACGGAAGACTTGAAAACATAAGAAGAGGGATATAATCGAATTACCCGAAGCAAAGTTAGCAGCCCTGCTTCACTCCAAGTCTCTTCTTCACCTTACTACTGAGCTCAGTCTAATGACCCTTCATTCCACTCATGAAAAAGCCCGACAATAAGAATCAACAGGAAAATAAATAAACCTAAAACTAAACTAACCGACATCTCCCCCCTAACCCTAACTAAGATAGGAAACAACAAAACAATTTCAATATCGAAAATCAAAAAAATAATTGCCAATAAAAAGAAGCGAAGAGAAAATGGCAATCGAGCCGACTTAACTGGGTCAAACCCGCATTCAAACGGAGAACTCTTCTCACGATCTTCATTCGCTCGCTTCGACAAAACCCACCCCAAAAGTATAACCACAACAGAAATAGTCAAAGCTACAACACTCCTATAAAATCTACTTATCATTATTCTAGTACCAGAGACACTCTTTTAATCCCATATTAATCAACATCAATGATTTCCGTTCATCCGGCGTAGTACTTTTCTCTCGATCCTAGATGAGTAATCATCCATTACAATCCCCTAATTAACAGCTAGGTGCCTCTTCTTTGGCTTTCATCTAAAACCAGCCTAGTATAAGGAGGGACTCGCACCCCCAAAATCTGGTCCGAAGCCAGATGCGAACTTTCTCACTTCCTACACTTTAATAAAACGTATTACCTGACCTGAAAGCTGATATAACTTATTGCCTGAATGCAAGTCAGATCTTTTAATTTAAAGTACCAAGTCATCAGCCTACAAGTTCCTAGGAGCATCTCCACACACATGCTGTCTCTAGATTAAAAGTCTAGCACTTCTACTCAGTCACCTAGGAATAATGCCTTATTTGTCTATAAACTTAACACCCCCATCAGTAAATCGAAAGATATAAAAAAAGCCAGACCACATCTACAAAATGTCAATATCAAGCAGCTGCCTCAAACCCAAAATGATGCCCAGTAGAGAAATGCTGAAGCCAAACCCGAACCAAACAAACTAAAAGGAAAGTTCTCCCAATAAGAACATGCAAACCGTGAAACCCTGTCGCAACAAAGAAACTCGAACCGTAAGCACCATCCGCAATAGTAAATGAAGCTTCGTAATACTCTCCAGCCTGCAGAAAAGTGAAATAGATCCCTAGCGCTACAGTTGCAATAAGACCCTGCAACCCTCCAGGACCGTCCCCCTCCATTAGGCTATGATGAGCTCACGTCACAGTCACCCCAGAAGCTAACAAAACCCCAGTATTAAGAAGGGGTACCTCAAAAGGATTTAGTGGTACAATTCCAGCAGGAGGTCAACACGACCCTAACTCTGTACTCGGAGCCAACCTTCTATGAAAGTAGGCTCAAAAAAAGGCAAAAAAGAAACAAACCTCCGAAACAATAAAAAGAATTATCCCTCAACGAAGTCCTTTCGAAACCTTAATACTATGATAGCCCTGAAAGGTTGCCTCCCGGATAACGTCTCGCCACCACTGAACTATAGTAATCCCAATTAACAGTAAACCTATTCCAGCTCTAACAAATCCGTAACCGTGGAATCACCCGGCCAAACCCGAAGTTAAAAAAAGTGCTCCTATTGAACCAGTTAACGGTCATGGTCTAAACTCAACTAAATGAAATGGATTTCGTGCCATACCACAACATCAATCCGATTACTAAAAAACCTTTTAACCCTTCACACCCAAACTAGACGATCAACCCTAATTAAATGACCTCAAAATCTTCAGCTCACTGCCAAAAAATAGAACAAAATTTTGTCGCCCTTTTTTTTTTTTTTTTTTATCCACCCCTATATCTGTTGTGTACGAATTTATATGGATGCATAGATACATATATAGATGTATGTATATATGCATATATATATATATATATATATATATATATATATATATATATATATATATATATATATATATATATATATATATATATATATATGTGTGTGTGCCTGCACACATATATACGCACATACTCGCATATCTAGACATGCTTACTTGTTAATTTACACATCTGCAACCCACACCGCCAATTACACCTATAACACTATCAGACCCACAGCATCCACAACATTGCACCCCCTTTTTTCTCGTCAAACTAAAATCTCGCTAGGAAGACAGGAGGGGTCAAATTTGGCTTTTAAACCAAAATATTTTCTATTTTGTGCAAATTATTAGTTCTAAGCAAAAAAAAAAAAAAAAAAAAGGGGCGACAAAATTTTGTTCTATTTTTTGGCAGTGAGCTGAAAATTTTGCGAGTTTTGTCACGTTTTTTTAGGTACTTTTTTTTTCTGCCTATTTTCCTATCTTTTTTTTGGCGCGTTTTAAGGGGCAATTACGAATAAAGGTCGAAATTTTAGGGGTATTTGTCACTTTTTAACCAAAAATGATCAATTTTTGCTTTGTTATTAAAATAGGCATCATTATTTACTACTTCGAAACACAGCTGTTACCTTAGCATCTTCAGTGCTATGCTCTTATTTAAGCTATCAAAGTTAATGTGAAAATGACTGTAGAAGAAGTAAAACCCCCAATAAAGAAAGCATTACAAAAAAGTTAAAAGATTTCATTTGTACTTTTTGGTTTATTAAAGAAAAGTTTGAAACCATAGTGAAAGCTCCCTGTCCTCCTACCACTTCAAGTCAACCTATATCGACTGATTTTATTATATCTGTTCCAATTTTTATTGACAGCTCCGTAAGAGGCTGAGCTGAGATTGGTGCAAGAAATCACATGGTCGAAAAAAAGAATTCTGTTTTACTTATTTTCTTTTGATCCCTAGTGTCATCCCACAGAATGAAAGCGAAGAAGAGGCCTGATAAAATTACAAATATTGTTAGTATCTTAAGATGAAATGGTAAAATAAAAAGACAGGAAGAAAAAGGTATAAAGACTAACTGGAAAAACAGGCCCCTTGACACAGCCGCTAGAGTTAAAATACTAACAGCCCAGTTTACGTAAGGGTCTAGGTCCTGCTTGGCATGATAAGAATTTCCCTTAAATGGTCTCCATAAACAAGAAGCAGAAAGTCGTATTGAGTAAGCTCTAGTCATTCCAGTTGCCAAAAAAATTAATAAGACTATAACAAAGCTAACGGGGCTAGAAAGCGACAGCTCAAGAATAAGATCTTTAGAGTAAAAACCACTCAGAAACGGAGCTCCGCATAAAGAGAGGTTAGCAACATTTATGCAAGTTACAGTAAGAGGGAGCTGAGAAAATAAAGATCCTATATAGCGAATATCTTGATTATTAGCACTATTATGAATAATTATACCGGCACACAGGAACAGTAAAGCCTTAAACAAAGCATGCGTATATAGATGAAAAAGAGCTAAAAACGGTATAGACATTGCCAAACTCATTATCATAACTCCTAGCTGTCTAAGAGTAGAAAGGGCAATAATTTTTTTAAGATCATTTTCACAATTTGCACCAATTCCAGCCATTAAGAGCGTTAATACAGAAATAAATAGTAATCCAATCTTAAACCCATAAAACTTTTCCAAAAAAGGAAAGAAACGAATTAACAGGTAAACTCCAGCCGTTACCAGGGTAGAGGAGTGAACTAAAGCTGACACGGGCGTAGGGGCTGCCATGGCCGCTGGCAGTCACCTTGAAAAAGGAATTTGAGCCCTTTTCGTCATCGCTGCAATAGTAATAGTTAAAGATAGCCACATCCTTAAATGGAAATCTCAAATAGAAATAATTAACCAATGCCCTTGGAGAACCAAGAGTCCAATAGAAATTAGAATCATGACATCACCAATACGATTAGCTAATACAGTGATTATGCCAGCCCCTAAAGATTTTATGTTTTGATAGTAAATTACCAAAGCAAATGATACAATGCCCAAACCATCTCATCCTAGAAGTAAAGCAGGTAAGCTCGGAATAAAAACCAACAGGTTTATTGATAAAACAAACAGCATGACTAGTCACGTAAACCGTTTAAGAAAAGGATCGTGTGATATATACCTGGAGGAAAATATTATAACACACCCCGAAATAAGACAGACAATATTTCTAAATCTAAGACTAACTGGGTCTAAAATAAAAATAAATCTTAAATAGCAAGACCTAGCTTGTGAGATAGACCACTCCAAGACAATTCTATTAGCAGTCAAAAAGAAAGATAAGGTTACCGGAAGCAAGATAACGCTGTAGAGAATAAGAAAAATTGAACTAATTGAAGAGGCTTTTAGGTTATTCATGGTTAAGTAGGAACTACTCCTTTTTTCAAATCCACAGGCTGACGTTTTATTATTAAACTAACTTAACTAAACTCAGACAGAGACAAGCTCACCTTTTAAAATTAGCAAATTGACAGGTATTCAATGTAAAAATAATATTAAAAAACCAGGAGATTTAGTCAGAGCAAAAGGCTTAATAAACTTAGGACTACCGCCATGATGAATAGTTGTAAAAAGATACATACTATATAAAGCAGAAAAGAAACTTATAAAAGCTAAAGGAAGCAAGCAGTAAGTAGAGGAAAAAATCACAGCAGGAAAAATTATAATTTCCCCTAACAAATTAATTCTAGGAGGAGCAGCCATATTAATAATACAAAAAAGAAACCACCATATAGCTAAAGAAGGTAAAAACATTAACATTCCTTTGTTCAGCAAGAGGCTTCGTGTCTGAGTCTTCTCATAAGTATAATTAGCCAATGCAAAGAGGGCTGAAGAACAGAACCCATGAGACAACATCAGAACAAGAGCACCCCCTCATCCTCATGATCTGTTAGAAAAGGCTCCAGCTAACATAAGAGATATATGACCAATAGACGAATATGCAATTAAAGACTTCAAGTCCACCTGCCGAAAACAAATAATCCTAGTGATTATACCACCTCATATTGCAACAGAAAACAGAATTGTAAACCTATACAGCGGAATAAAATTAAAATATTGATAAAAACGTAAGACCCCATATCCCCCTAATTTTAATAAGATAGCAGCCAAAACTATTGAACCTGCCACCGGAGCCTCCACATGTGCCTTAGGAAGCCATAAATGGACTGAAAATATAGGAAGCTTAACCAAAAATGCTGCAAAAACAAGGACACCCAATAGACTTCACTGCCACATACACTCAGGAAGAACCGTATAAAGACGTAAGGTTCTTCTTATTAGTATTTCCCTACAAAAAATCTTGTGACCCGCTCAAAGAATACAAAATAACAGGGGTAGAGAAGCAGCAACAGTATAGATCATTATGTATATCCCAGCTTGTAGTCGCTCTGGCTGGTACCCTCAACCTAAGATCAGCATTAAAGTAGGAATCAACGATGCCTCAAATAAAAAGTAAAAAAGTAAACTATTTGAACAAAGAAAAGTTAACATTAAAATCAAGTTTATTCCTGTAATTAGCCGCGAAAAAATTCTATCATTATTATTACTTAACTTAACAGACCTTTGTCTAGCAAGCATTATCATTAAAGAAATTCATAAAGTCAATGATACTAAAGCAAGAGATATTGAATCATACCTTATTAAGTACCTTGATCTTTCATATGAAAAAAATGGGCTAAACAAGTGCATTAGAGAAAGCAGTCTTAAAAGGCCCAAAGATCAGGATTTTAGGTATCAAGACCATTTTCTTCTAATAAAAGAAAAAGTCCTTAAAACAAAAAAATTTGCCAATAAAATACCTAACACTTATGCATAGAAAACCTAGAAACGTAGTCATTTCCTTCAGCTCGAATAATTGCTACAAGAATAGCAAGTCCTAGACTAGCTTCACAAGCCCCCAAAGTAATTAAAATCAAAGAGGTCTCTCCCCTTAACGTAATATTTCTAGATACGGAAAACATCAAAACAAATAAGCTTATTGTAACAGCCTCTAATCTTAAAAGAATTCTTAACAAATGCTTATATTGTAAAGAAAGAGTTAAAAGGGACACTAAAACTCCAAAAGTTCTTAACATAGTTAAATGGAATGTTCTCATTTCTTTTCTATAGATATAACAGCAACGATAGCTTAAACTAAAGCATTGGTCTTGTAAGCCAAAGATGAGCTCAAATACTCTCGTTGCTAAAACCATAAGGTTGTGAAGCGAATCGAACACTTTTAGCTTATTTTCAAGACAAGCCGCCCCCAGGGAACAACCATATTAAACGTTTTAATAGTCTAAAATATAGTCCCATGCTTTTTGAACTAAAGGGTTAAGAACAAAATACAAAAAATAGAGACCTGTAAAAACTTGCCCAATTTGCTCATATGGAGTCTCAACAGGACATCTCCCAATCCACGTTAACACAAAAAAAATACCAATATAAGTTCAGAAAAGAACTTGATTTACAGGATAATATGCCATAGACCGAAATTTAGCTTGGTGGGAAAAGGGGAGAACAAATAATACTAAAATCGAACCAACCAAACCAATTACCCCTCCTAGCTTGTTAGGAATCGACCGAAGAATTGCATACGCAAAAAGAAAATATCACTCCGGCTGAATATGCACCGGGGTCACCAAAGGATTAGCAGGAATAAAATTCTCCGGATCCGTTAAAAGCTGAGGAGAGAATAAAGCTAGCATTGACAATAAAAAAATAACAACAAGAAAACCAACTAGATCCTTAAAGGTATAATAGGAATGAAATGGGATTTTCTCCCCATCCCTATTTAACCCTAAAGGGTTGTTAGAACCCGTCTCGTGTAAAAACAATATGTGTAAGATAGCTAAGCCAGCAATAGCAAACGGAAGGAGAAAGTGAAGTGCAAAAAATCGAGTTAAAGTCGCATTATCAACAGCAAAACCACCTCATACCCACTCTACTAGCATTTTCCCAATATAAGGGACAGCTGACAGGAGATTAGTGATTACAGTTGCACCTCAAAAAGACATCTGCCCCCACGGAAGAACATAACCAAGGAATGCCGTAGCCATAGTAAGGAAAAGGAGGATTACACCAATATTTCATGTGTGTAATTGAAGGTATGAACCATAGTATATACCTCGCCCAATATGTAAATAAATACAAATAAAAAATCAAGATGCCCCATTAGCATGTAAAGCTCGAAGTAATCAACCATAAGTAACATCTCGACTAATATGGATTACAGATCTAAAGGCCAAATCTACATGAGCAGTATAGTGTATAGCCAAAAAAAGACCGGTTGCAATCTGAATTACTAGACACAAACCTAATAAAGATCCGAAGTTTCATCAGATAGACAGATTTGATGGAGCAGGTAAATCAACAAAAGCTCCGTTTACAACTTTAAACACTGGATGAACTTTTCGTAAAGGTCTTCGCATGAAATAGACACCTATACTCTGAAAGGACGTAAAGAAGCCTGCTGATAGTAACAGATTTTTGCCACTACGATTAAATTGATAAGTAACACCACTCCCAACCCAATTAAGACCGAAATTATATAAGGAGAAATCAATTCAACCCCATATATCTTTAAGTATATGAACTTTCTAAAAAAAGACTGAAACCTTATGTATCTTGAATCCTTAAATAAATAAAAACAGAAAAATAGAAACGACACAGGAAAAAATATCACAAAGCCCAGTAAGGGAGTAATTCCCCCAAATAAAACATTAGGAGACAAGGCTGCAACATACGCGAATATAACCAAAAGTCCCCCGACATAAATTAAAAACAAAATATAGCCATATCAAGCAGAGATAGTTATACCGCTAACTAAGCATATAAACAATGTTAAAATCATAATAACTAACCCTAAGCTCAGGGGCTGTCTCATTATAGGCAAAATCAGTAAGGTAGAAAAAGTTAAAGTAACAATAAGTAATCTGCTCATTCAAGATGCAGGTAATTACCTGATTTTTAGCTTCCAATGCAAATGTTTTATTTAAACTACAATCCTGACTGTTAATAAAATAAGTTAAAACCTAAAAGGGAAACAACTATTAGCGAACATAATGCAACCGGAAGAAAAGCTTTTCAGGTTAAGCCTATCAAAAGGTCATAACGAAACCGAGGGTATCTACCTCGAACCCAAATAAAAGCAAAGGCAAAAAAAAGAACTTTAAGCATAAAACCCAAATCCCTCTCAAAGAAAACAAAAGACCTGCCACCGAAAAATAAAACAGAAGAAAACAACCTTATAACCAGAATATTAGCATACTCAGCCAAGAAAATCAGGGCAAAACCAGCAGCTCCATACTCAATATTAAAACCAGATACAAGCTCCGACTCCCCCTCCGCAAAGTCAAAAGGAGCCCGATTCGTTTCTGCAACACAGGTAGTAAACCACACCAATGAAATAGGTAATATGAGTAACCTAAATCATACCACCTCCTGGGCTTCTTTAATCTCAACAAAATTAAACCTCCCGACCAAAAACAAAGGGAATAATAAAATTAAAGCCATACTTACCTCATAGGAAATAGTTTGTGCAATTGCACGAAGCCTTCCTAAAAGAGCATATTTAGAATTAGATGCCCATCCCGCCAAGAGAGTCCCATAAACATTCATGCCGGACACACACAAAAAAAATAAGACCCCACACTTAAAATAGGAAAGAGAATACAAGCTAGGATAAAGTTGCCATAGCAACAAAGCCAAAATAAACCTAAACACTGGAGCCACAAAATACAAAGAACGATTAGCCCTCGTTGGTTTAGCAATTTCTTTAGTTAATAACTTAGCAGCATCCGCAATAGGCTGAGGCAGGCCTATCATCCCTACTTTATTTGGACCTTTACGCAACTGAATGTACCTTAAACCTTTACGCTCTAAAAGAGTAAAAAAGGCGACCGCTAATAAAATGCATACATAAGTAAACAAGCAGGAAATAATTGTTAGATACATTATAGAAGAAAGAATTTTCATCTTTATCTTCAGGGCTTAAACCTGATGCACTTAATCTGCCACCTCTATTACCTTATATCAAATAAAGGACTTTAACCTATGTCTACTGATCCTAAGTCAATCGCATAATTCTTTGCTAATTTGATCTTAAAGACAAATTATATCTAATCTAATCCAAGCATCTTATACACTACATTGGTCCTTTCGTACTAAACATAGCCAAAAAATATAAAGATAGAAACTGACCTGGCTCACGCCGGTCTGAACTCAGATCACGTAGAATTTTAATGGTCGAACAGACCAACCCTTAAAGACGTCTGCATCTTTAGGACATTCTGGTCCAACATCGAGGTCACAAACCTTTTTTTCGATATGGGCTCTTGAAAAAGATAATGCTGTTATCCCTACGGTAACTAATTCCTTTGATCAGAAACTCTGGATCAACACAAGTAAGGCTATAAATTTAAAGGAGGCTTTTTATGCTCCTCGGTTGCCCCAACCAAAGTTTTTAGTAGACTTGTCTTTTACTAATATTAACTAATATTAAATCTACTAGCTCCTCTAAAGCTCGATAGGGTCTTCTTGTCTTTTAATTATATCTGAACTTTTTCATTCAGAGATAAAATTCTAAGTAATCTAAAAGAGACAGCTGTATTCTTGTCAAACCATTCATTCCAGCCTTCAATTATAAGGCAAATGATTATGCTACCTTTGCACGGTCAGAGTACCGCGGCCGTTTAAAACTCACTGGGCAGGCCCGACTTCGTATCTTAACCTCCACACAAAGCCATGTTTTTGATAAACAGGCAGAATACGTCTTTGCCGAGTTCCTTTTTATGATTTTGCCCTGATATTAAATTCATAAATGCTAACTTTTAACCCGTTAACAACTTACCACATTAAACAATACTCATTTTAGCATAAAAACATTTTATAACCAAATTCTTAAAATCTCTTCTTTATACTAACTAAGCATATAAATCATATTAATAATTAAAAAATGAATTATAACAAAATCCCTGTAAATAGCCATTACTAAGCTTATATTTCAAGAAAAATTAAATGCAAACTTAAACCGCTCTCGAGCTTATCCTCGAAAGCCTAACTGAACCACCATAAACAATCGCAAACTTTGTTCCGCCTTGTTAGGTCCATAGCTCAGAGCACTAATATGCCTTTCAAGAAGAACTAGCTATCACCCAATGCGAATAAAATTTCATATCTATCTTTGGTTCTAAGGAGGTTTTTGCCACAACCAACCCATCATCACGATCTATAAACCGGAACAAAGATAGCTCACTAGGTTTCGAGACCATCTATTCAGAAGCTAATCTAGCTAAACCATGATGCAAAAGGTACAAGTTTTAACCACTTCTAATTTACAGTTTCCAGTTTTTCCTTCACAGTACTACACCCACGCAAAACATTAAATTTCAATCACCCTTACTAAATCTAATAATGTTTTGTATCCACTATTACTACTCAGTTATCTTAAAATCTTAGCTGCAATAACAAACCTAAAGACGATTTATCTCTTAAATATATTTTCAGTGTAAATGAAATGTATTTTTTATACTACATCTTTCAGCCTAGGAACAATTTCCATTACCCCTACTATGTTACGACTTATCTCATTTTTCAACGAGAGCGACGGGCGATGTGTGCACGTTTCAGAGCCATATTCATTCTGCTTATATAATCAAAATTACTTTTAAGTCCTCCTTCCAAACACTCCATTTCAAATCTTTATCCGTACTTATAAATCTATAATTGTAACCCATCCTCACCCTTTTATTAGCTGCACCTTGATCTGACGTTTTAACTAATAAAGTTCTCGGGCTAACTACTATATTTTAAGAAGTTACCTGACGACGACGGTATACAGGCTGTCATGCCACAAAAGGTTAGGTCTAACGTGGATTGTCGATTACGAGACAGGTTCCCCTAAGAGGTCTAAAACACCGCCAAGCCCTTTGAGTTTTAAACTTTTAATTCGTAGTACTCTGGTAAGCTTAAACTAAATTTACAACTAGAAATAATGGGGTATCCAATCCCAGTTTCCCTTAAAGCTATCACAGATTCAGCACCCTAAATAAACCACGCCCGGTATAACTTTTAGTATATAGATTTTACCCCTATACTAAAGATCTAATGGTCCTTAGCTCTTGCCTAACTGTCTTTTTACCATAAAAGAATGACTAAATTTCTTGGTTTAACCGCGGATGCTGGCACCAAATTAACCAAATTTTATTCACTAAACTAATACAAGCCTTCGCTCTTCACTTAATCTTCAACACTGGTGTTAGTGGGCATTTCAGGACATCATGTTCACTATAACATCCCAGAAGACCATATCAACACAGCTTTTCGCCACTTCTCAATATAACTATCTTCCACCTCACCTCTATCAAAAAAAACCATGTGTATCTTTTAGTGCACGCCATACCCAAAATCAGAGCCAAGTTTTCTATATTTTAAACACATAACTTTCTGATTACCAATTTCCGATCTCAGATCAGTAACCACACCTAAAAAACTTTAGTTCTTGGGGTGTAGCTAGCACATCAGGTTTTCATCCTGAAAGTATAGAAAATAATTTATCTAGAACAAATTCCTTCAAATCTTTTGAGTATGAACAGTACATTTGCCTTCCAAGCAAAAAGTTTAAATAATTTTAAAAGAGATACACTCGTTATCTAGCGGTGTTAGGGCACTAAGAATTTTGATTTCTTAAGAGAGGTTCACTACCTCCTGATAAGGTCTTAAGTTATAGAAACTACAGGCCTTCAAAGCCTGAAATAAAGAAAACTCTTTAGTCCTTGCTCACTGTAGTTTATAGAAAACATCGACTTGCAAAATCGAAAAAGGACGAACATCTCAGTGTGTTTGTTTGGTGGCTGAGTTTAAAGCGGTAGACTGTAGATCTATTAACGGAATTAGGTTTCCCCAACAAATATCAAGACGGGTGTAAAATAAGCTAAATATTAAGCTTTTGGGTTCATACCCCAAATATGAATGGTTTATTCTTTTACAGCAATAACTTTAATTTTAAGTACACCATATAAATACTTTAATGGGGATGTTCGTCCGAGTAAAGTGTAATAAGGAGACAGAAAATATAAGCCTGAATAAGACTAATACCAAACTCAAACACTGTGTATAATACCTGAATTAATAATAAAAGAAGGATCGAAAAAAATGACGAAACAAACAACCCTGCCGTTAAATAATTCCCGATCAATGTTAAAACAATATGGCCTGCCCTCATATTAGCCGTTAGCCGAACGGAAAGAGTAATAGGCCGAACTATAATCCTTACTGTTTCAATAAGAACAAGAAAAGGATTCAACGGGGCCGGTGCTCCTATCGGCAAAAGCCCAGCTACCACAGACCCAGGATTATAAGCCACAGCTGACACAATTAAAGTAAGCCACAAAGGTAAACCTAAAGTTAATGAAACCGCTAAATGACTAGTTGTTCTAAAAACATAAGGAACTAAACCAGATATATTTATCAAAATCAAAAATAGAAATAATCCAGTAACTAAATTGATAAAACCCCCTATATTTAACCCAAAAGAACGAAATACCTGAGAGGAAGCAGTATCTTTAAAAGAATTAATAAAAGTATTTCACCGGGGGTACACCACTCAAAAAGAAGAGCTGAAGAGAACAATTATAACAAGAGAAAAGAGCCACATTAAAATGTACAATGACATAAAAACCTGATTACTATCATCAAACGAAGAAAAAATATCAACAAGCATTCTTAATTATCAACTTCACTTATTTTCTTTTTTTAAATCGGCACAATCCAAGCCTTTTCCAGAAAACATGACTTTTCTTGACCATCATACAACAATAGAAACCCTAAGAACAGTAGCTCAAAATAAAACAAACAATAGAATTCAATTTAAAGGCGATAACTGAGGCATTAAGAGATACTAGTTCTGCTAGCAACGTAAGACTGACAATCTTATATTATAAATTTAACTAATCTCTCAATCAGATACGTTAATAACCCACTCCATAAAATTAGCCAGAGGAATAGCCTCCACTACAATAGGTATAAAGGAATGATTAGCTCCACAAATTTCCGAACACTGACCATAAAACACCCCAGGGTGCTTAATAAAAAAACCCAACTGATTTAAACGACCTGGAATTGCATCTACCTTTACACCTAAAGAAGGAACAGTTCACGAATGAATCACATCCGCAGAAGTAACTAGAACTCGAATATCCGTTTGAGTCGGCAATACAACTCGATGATCTACCTCAAGCAGCCGAAAATCTCCAACCTCAAGTTCATTAGTTGGAATTATATAAGAATCAAATTCAATATTTGAAAAATCTGAATATTCATAACTTCAGTACCACTGATGACCAATTCTCTTAACCGTCAATCTACAATCACTAATTTCATCAAGTAGATATAACAAACGCAATGAAGGAAGAGCCAAAAATACCAAAATAACTGCAGGAACAATAGTTCAAACAGTCTCAATTTCCTGCCCCTCCACCAATGAACGACAAGTGTATCTCCTTAATATAAGGGAAACAGCCGCATAACCAACTAGCCTAATAATTATCACTAAAATTATTATTGCATGATCATGAAAAAAAATTATCTCCTCCATAAGCGCTGACGCCGCATCTTGAAATCCTAACTGTCCTCATAGACTCATAAGAAATATATTTAACTTATATATCTGTATACTTTCACGCATATACCACAAGCTTTATAACTAATACAAAAACACAACAACAATACTGTCAATCGCCAGCAACCAACTTAATCAGCTACTTCCATTTAAACCTAAACAATATATTATCTGTTCCGACTAACTAGCACTATGAGATCTTACACACGCTCCAGTCTCAGCCCTATTGTGGAAATCTGCTGGAAGAATATTATCTCACTCTAAAGCCGTTCTCAAATGAGTTCTTCAAACAACACTTCGCTGGGAAACCAACGCTTCCCACACAATAACCATAAAGTATAAAACAGCCACGAATGAAATTATTGATCCAATTGAGGAAACAACATTCCACTTAGTATAGCAATCTGGGTAATCCGAATATCGCCGTGGCATACCTCTCAACCCTAAGAAGTGCTGAGGAAAGAAAGTCACGTTCACCCCAATAAACATGATATAGAAATGGGCCTTAGTTCATCGACTATGAAGTGTAACCCCCCTTAACAACGGGAATCAATAATTAAAAGCCCCAAATAATGCAAAAACTGCTCCTATTGAAAGCACATAATGAAAATGGGCAACTACATAATAAGTATCATGTAATATAATATCTAAAGACGAATTTGACAAAACAATTCCAGTCAGCCCCCCAACTGTAAATAGAAAAATAAAACCTAAACCTCAAAGCATAGGAGTCTCATACTTGATCTTAGCTCCATGAATAGTAGCAAGCCAGCTGAATACTTTAATTCCCGTAGGGACAGCAATGATTATAGTAGCCGCCGTAAAATATGCACGCGTGTCAACATCCATTCCAACCGTAAACATGTGATGAGCCCACACAATGAACCCTAAAACACCAATAGCAAGTATCGCGTAAATCATGCCAAGAGTTCCAAAGGTCTCTTTCTTTGCCGAATAATGTCTAACAATGTGAGAAATCATACCAAACCCAGGTAAAATCAAAATGTATACTTCCGGGTGCCCAAAAAATCAAAACAAATGCTGGTACAAAATAGGATCACCACCTCCTGCTGGATCAAAGAAAGCAGTATTAAAGTTCCGATCAGTCAAAAGCATAGTAATTGCCCCAGCCAATACAGGTAAAGACAAAAGAAGTAAAATAGCCGTAATCTTCACCGATCAGACAAACAAAGAAAGACGCTCAAATTTTATTCCCTGTCATCGTATATTAATAATTGTCGTAATAAAATTTACTGCCCCTAAGATAGAAGATACTCCTGCAAGATGTAAAGAGAAAATTGCTAGATCTACAGATCCACCAGCATGTGCCAAGTTTCCTGCCAAAGGCGGATACACAGTTCACCCCGTACCCACTCCACTCTCTACCGCGGCCGACGATAACAAAAGTAAAAGTGCAGGAGGAAGAAGTCAAAAACTTATATTATTTAAGCGGGGAAACACTATATCTGGAGCCCCTAATATCAAAGGCACCAATCAATTTCCGAAACCCCCAATCATTATAGGCATTACCAAGAAAAAGATTATAACAAAAGCATGAGCTGTTACAATTACATTATATAGCTGATCGTCCCCCAGTAAAGCACCAGGCTGCCCTAATTCTGCACGAATCAACAATCTTAATGCAGTTCCGACTAAACCAGACCATATCCCGAATAAAATATACAATGTCCCAATATCCTTATGATTTGTAGAAAATAGCCATCGCAT